AAAATAACCCAAAAAATAAAGGGAATGCTTGGATAATTGGTTTATATAAATCCTTCCTGGTTGAGACCAAACATAAGAATGACATTGCCATAAATTGACAAGATAATATTTCCACTTATTCATCAAAAGAGGGGTATCTTTCGAAGCCAGAATTGATTTTCCTTGATATCTAACATAATGCATAAAAGGATCCTTGAAGAACCATAAGATGGCGACCGTAAAATCATTTTCTACCGGATATTTTATCTTTTCATAGAAATGAATTTGCTCAAAAAAGATCCCATAAGAGGTTAATCGTAAATGAGAAGATTGATTACGAAGAAAAAGGAAGATGGATTCATATTCACATACATGAGAATTATATAGGAGCAAGAATAATCGTGGATTACTTTTTGAAAAAATAAATTTATTTGGAGTAATAAGACTATTCCTATTATAATTATAATACTCGTGAAGAAAGAGTCGTAATAAATGCAAAGAAGAGGGATCTTTCACCCAATAGCGAAGGGTTTGAACCAAGATTTCCAGATGAATGGGGTAGGGTATTAGTACATCTGATACATAATTTAAATGTGGGAATTTGTCCTCTAAAAAAGGAAATAGTGAATGAAGTGATCGTAAATTATAAGATTTTACAATTTCTGTTTCTGTCGCTTCTAAGGAAGATACTGATCGTAGGGAAAACGGAATTTCCACAATGACTGCAAATCCCTCCGATATTATTTGAGAATACAAATTTTTGTTGTACCCAAAAAATTTATTTTGGTTAGAATCATTAGCGGAAATAATCAAATGATTCTGTTGATACATTCGACTAATTAAACGTTTTATAATTAGTAAACTAGATTTATTGTCATAACCTACATTATCCAACAAAACGGATCTATTTAAACCATGATCATGAGCAAGTGCATAAATATACTCCCGAAAGATAAGTGGGTATAGGAAGTCATGTTGCTGATATCCATCTAGTTCGAAATATCCTTGAAATTCTTCCATTTTAAATTAGATTTGAACCAGAAAAGAAATAGGTGATTTATTGGGTTATCAAATGATACATAGTACGATACAGTCAAAACAAGGTATTATAGTACGATAAGAAAAGAATAGATACCTCGGAAACAAGTAAGACTCATCAACAGACTCTCTAACCTCTCTTTTTACATCTAATTGATTTATGTTCATTCTAGGGTAACAAGATGGTTCGAAGTCCTTTATTTTTTCAATCCAATCGCTCTTTTGATTTTGAAAAAAAAATCTTTATCAATATACTGCCTTCTTCTACACATTTATCTCTACCCTATAATGGGTAATAGTTAATAATTAGGACTCATAAGAAATTTTTAATCCACTCATGGGAAAAGTCTTTCCCGCATTAAGCACTAATATATTTTTAACGTCTAATTAGATCGGGCAATCAGTCAAAAATTAAGAACAGAAGCTCATTACTTTTTGTTTCCCTATAATTGGAACCATAGTTAGGCTCTACCCATTTATTCCCTCGACCAAATTTCTTTTTTATTTTATTACACGTCAAGAATTAAAATAAAGGTTTGGACCTATTCGTTAAGAATGAACTATTCTCAGAATTATCCATCGATACGACATGCTGCTTTTTCCATTCATTCCTTTCAGGATCAGTCGTGGTCTTACAAACTCTGCCGCTGGTATGGATGAATTTGTTGCTTCATACAAATGTGTAAAAGATGCTAGCCGCACTTAAAAGCCGAGTACTCTACCGTTGAGTTAGCAACCCAAATAAAATAATTAGAATGTGTAGATACAATCGGAATCCCAATAAATTAAAAAAAAAAATGGAATTGCACAACGCAATCAAAACCAATCAAAACATTAAAATAGCAAAAATTTTTTAATTTATAATTGATTATATTCTGAACATAATAAAAATGAACAGATCCGATGAAAATGCAAAAAATTATCAGATAAAAATAGGGATTATAGGAATTAAAGTAAAATATTTATAGAACGCCCCTTGTCTCTTATGTTATTGATTAATTAGTATATTTAATTAATTAGTATATAGATTTTTATTGTTTTAATCTTAATCAAAAAAAGACTTCTTGTATCACATAAAATCCAAGAGACCATTGTTTGACTGAAATAAATCTATGGGACGGAGATATAAATGGATCCTTTTATCCACGATCGGATTATATTTATTTGATACACTGTTGTCAATATGAATGTTGAGAAAAGAATACAAAAGAGAAAACAAATTAGAAATAGAACTAATATAATAATTCCAATTTCAATCGATTTTAATAAAAAAAACTAAGGACTTTTGTTGGATTGGCACTACATATATATAATATTTATATACAATATTGGGGGAAGAAGAAATTAAGGAAGATAGGGGGAAAAGTAGAAAAAAAATGAGGTTTAGTCAAAAGTCAAATAAACAAGTTTAATCCTTTGTGTTTTTTATTTGTTCTAGAGTTCCACCGAAAACCACCTCATTAAGAGTAATCTGAAAATTTTATATTTATAAACCCGATACTTCATTTATTATTTATTCACTTGATCTTTTTCTATCTATTTTATTGATATAAATCAAATTTGATAGAAATCAAATAGATTTTTGTCGTTATAAAAGACAACATTCTACTCTACAGTAACAATAATAATTAAGTATGATATGAATATAAAAAAAGAGGAAATAGCAAAGAAACTAAAAGGTTATACAAAGCTATATACAAATCATCCGCATCTTCTTTTTTTATATTTCATTAATTTTATTTTGTTTGTTGATTAAGCCGAAGTTCCGTAAAAACTCCCGCCTTTTTTGAAATATCATGAACTGTTCCTGTAGGTTGAGCGCCTTTTTCAAGGAAATATAGAATAGCAGGAACATTTAAATAGATTTGATTCTTTATCGGATCATAAAAACCCACTTTACGAAGATCTCTTCCCTCTCGTCGGGATCGAACATCAATTGCAACGATTCGATAAATGGCTCATTGGGATAGATGAACAATACCCCCCCCTAGAAACGTATAAGAAGTTTTATCCTCGTACGGCTCAAGAAAATTCGAAATTATGATGATGTCTATATATAGAATTCGAATATAAAATATATCCATAAAATCATCAAATTAATTAGATTATTGATTTAAGTACTTTTTTTCTTATTTTTCCCAACCAAAAATGGTATTTGAAATTTGCACCCTCATAACTCAAGTTGAATAATTCTAAAATAACTCAAAAAAACCTTTTAGGTATTTCATTTATTGAGTGGTCTCTAACCCCTTTTTGTCTGTCTCCTTTAGAATCTATTTTTATTCTTCATTCTGATCTAGTTGTTGAGACAATTGAAAAGGGTATTTACTTGTTCCAGGATCTTTATCTTTGCCTTGAATCATTGGGTTTAGACATTACTTCGGTGATCTTTAAATCGTTTCAAAATGGCAGCAACATACCATTTTTGGGATTTATTTCTATCAAAGAATCATACGAATGGTTGATTCCTACACTTTACTTTTGATTTGATCGAAAGAGTTTTACCAATTTCAACAAATTTGACTTTTCAATTTTCTCGAATTGGATACTTTAGATTTATATCTCGAAAATATACTTACGAAGTTGTTACAATTTATTGATCGATACTAACCTTAGATTCTTGCCCTTGAGAATCAATACTTTCTACTCGAGCTCCATCGTGTACTATATTACATCACAACACTCAAAAAATGAGAGTTCCAGTGGAACAGAACAAATGATGTCGAGCCAAGAGCACTTTCATTCCTATATAAAATATAAAAAAATGGTGGATGTAAGAATCCACAGCTGATCATGTCCTTCAAGTCGCACGTTGCTTTCTACCACATCGTTTTAAACGAAGTTTTACCATAACATTCCTTCGGTTTGGAACCAGTATGTAATTGATTCGATTATGGAATCATGAATAATCATCGGTTCGGTCGGTACATAGTAATCTATACTTTTTTTATATATCAAGAATGGATAATTTATGAAGAAGTCTCCGCAAGAATTCAATCAATTTGACCCCATTTTTTATTCTTTATAATTATTTTTATTGTTTTTTATTATTTATAATTATAACTAACATAATACGAATAAATAAACACGAATAAACAAGTTATTTTGAATCCCTATCTTCATGATAGGATAAATTCAACAATTTAACACTTCTTCGAGTACCAAGAACTCATAAGCAATCATTCAAAAGATTTAATTGATTGAATAATTTACTACCTGATATCATTATTTTAATTTTGCATAAGGTTTTAGAGTAAAGACATTAGCTTTTTATCATCATTTTATCATCATAAGAGAGAGATAAATCCATATTGGATTAACCCCTCAATGATTACTAAAAAAAAGACTGATGTAAGGAAAGAGTGAAGATTTGGGTTGTTATTTTTTCATCTTTCATATTGAAAAATAGTAATATTTTACAAATCACAAATAGATTAAATTTAATATGCGTGTTATTTGAACTAGATTCAATTTGTGAAAAAGATATGATTCAGATTTCATATTAAAACAAAAAGAAACAAGAATAACATTCTCTACCAATTCTATACCAATATTATACTCTTAAACGGAAGACTGTTGGAAAAGACAATCTTTATTTTGATATATTTTATTATGATATAGATAGATATTTTATTATCTATTAAAAAAAAAAAAAAGAAAATGATCATGGGTCAGGTATGCTCTGGGACGGAAGGATTCGAACCTCCGAATAGCGGGACCAAAACCCGTTGCCTTACCACTTGGCCACGCCCCATTTCTAGTCGACACTAATAAACACTAATAGTAGTACTGGTTGTTCGTCAACTCCAGTGTAAATATCTATAAAATAGATTACTAGAATTTTTATACATGCCGACATAGAATTAAACTTAATTTATTGATCATTACATATAATTCAATTAAGATATTGTATGAAAGTATGATTTATTCTATTCTCTTTTGATTTGAGAATTGAAGGGTTTTTGATTGGGTGAGTTCAAATC